AAGGAATCGTTGATTAATAATAAGATAAGTAAATGACTTTGGGAACTCCATAAGTGGAATCGGTTACTATTCCTGAATCTCAAAAAAGAGATAAAAAGGGTATATTATCTGATTACTTGGTATCGTAAATATACGATGAAAGTAGGCGAGTCGAGAAAGGGATGGTTGAATCAAAATAATTCCTTTTTTAGTTCTATTCCTGTCAGAGGGCAATATGAATGTTCTACCATGTTCCATCAATACACTAAAAGGGTTATACGATATATCTGGTGTGGAAGTAGGCCAACATTTCTATTGGCAAATAGGGGGTTTCCAAGTCCATGCCCAAGTACTTATCACTTCTTGGGTCGTAATTGCTATCTTATTAGGTTCAGCCACTATAGCTGTTCGGAATCCACAAACCATTCCAACTGATGGTCAGAATTTCTTCGAATATATCCTTGAATTCATTCGAGACTTGAGCAAAACCCAGATTGGAGAAGAATATAGTCCTTGGGTTCCCTTTATTGGAACTATGTTCCTATTTATTTTTGTTTCTAACTGGTCAGGTGCTCTTTTACCTTGGAAAATCATACAGTTACCTCATGGGGAGTTAGCTGCACCCACGAATGATATAAATACTACTGTTGCTTTAGCGTTACCCACGTCAGTAGCATATTTCTATGCGGGTCTTACCAAAAAAGGATTGAGTTATTTCGGTAAATACATTCAACCAACTCCAATACTTTTACCAATTAACATCCTAGAAGATTTCACAAAACCTTTATCACTTAGCTTTCGACTTTTTGGGAATATATTGGCTGATGAATTAGTAGTTGTTGTTCTTGTTTCTTTAGTACCTTCAGTAGTTCCTATACCTGTCATGTTCCTTGGATTATTCACAAGCGGGATTCAAGCTCTTATTTTTGCAACTTTAGCCGCGGCTTATATAGGTGAATCAATGGAGGGTCATCATTGACTAGCTTCGGAAATAAGCTGGTCTTTTTTCAAAAAAAAAAAGACCAGCTTATCCCAACTCTTGGGTGGCTCCAGATAATTTACTTGGGGAACATAATAGATACATATACCGGTATATATGATCCAGAGTAGGAGCAAGAGAGATGTACGATATTAGGGAATTGTAAAAAAGTGAAAGAGATCTAATCTAAAAGATCTTTTTCCTAGGATTCCCGCATTTATTCATACCTCTCCAATCGATATTCTATTTCTATTTGTTCAGTCAATTACGATTCATAATTTGAATAACAATTGTTATCCGTTTCCGACGTGCGCCTAAACAAACAAACAAAAAGAAAAACTATGTTCTATAGAATCATTTCCATTTCATTTGATTTCATCGAATTCAACGATTGACCAAAATCGTCATTAATTGCAATTGCAATTCAATTGGATCAATCCCATTTTGCATTGATATGTAATGATTCGGGGGATGATGACTCCGTTTGTTTATATCCATGCGGATGCGATGCGAATAATGATAAAGAATATGTAATGGCTATAAGCCAATCCTGTGTATGTTTCGAAGAATGATTCTAGAATCCGATTCAATAGAAGATGTGGGTGGTTTACGTTATGGAAGAAAGGCATGTATATGTGATATTAGATATTTACTAGTTATATATGGACTATCCATATATTCCATCCCACTCCATTTAGATGGATTTCACTTCAATACAAGTCCTTACGTTTCATCTGTGACTGAGGGTTGAATGGATAAACAGATGAAGTTAAGCATATGAAGAGAAAGGGCGAAGAATTGAAAGAATGGTTCGGAACAAAGAAATGGAAGAACTGGAACCGTATGGATTTACAAAGACTCCACGGATAGGGACTAAAAACGAGATATCAAAATAGTCCTGATGATTCACAAAATAGTCCTGATGATTCAGTAATATCATTACTTCAATTTGGAGTTCTTAGTTACTTTGACCGGATGGATCTTAGTGAGGGAACAATAAGTTAAGTAATAATTCATTGGTTGAATGTATCATTAACCATTTCTTATTCTTCATTTTGGTGCGAGGAACTTACCATGAATCCACTGATTTCTGCCGCTTCCGTTATTGCTGCTGGATTGGCCGTAGGGCTTGCTTCTATTGGACCCGGAGTTGGTCAAGGTACTGCTGCGGGCCAAGCCGTAGAAGGTATCGCGAGACAACCAGAAGCAGAGGGTAAAATACGAGGTACTTTATTGCTTAGTCTGGCTTTTATGGAAGCTTTAACAATTTATGGGCTGGTCGTGGCATTAGCGCTTTTATTTGCGAATCCTTTTGTTTAGTCCTATAAACGTGACAAATACTTCTTTTCTTATTTTATTTTTATTGCCGTCGACTTGCCACTTGCTTTGCTTCTTCGAATTCTACCAAAACTTCACTTCTACAATCATTTCTTTGTTGAGACAATACCCCCTGGGGAGGACTGATTTGAGGATGAGGAATTAGTAGATCCACTCGCTTTCTTCCTTCCCGTCCTTAATTTAATAGAAACCTTTTTTTTGAAC